TCTAACCATGTTTCGACTTGTGATCAATCCATAAATACCGATAGAAAATAAATAGGCACTCAAAATAAGTACATGTTCGGTCATCATTGACCAACCCCTCATCAATTTTGATTCATTTCAATATGAACAACAATTTCACCGATTTTATTAGAATATAAATGAAGTACGAAACAAAGTAAGGTATTAGTAATGGATCGAACTAAACCCCTTTCAATTTCATATATGAACAATAGAATATGAAAATGGAACTGAAGGAAAATGGATGTGATAACATAGAACAAAACAAGACTTTATTTATTTTATTTGATTTTGGATCTAAGTATTTATTACTTAATTACTTTACTGCCGGGCCATAGCAATTGCACCTATCAAAGCAACTAAAAGAATTATAGAAATGAGTTCAAATGGAAGGTAAAAATCTGTTGATAAATGAATCCCAATTTGTTGAACGTTACTTGTTAGGTCCTGTTCTATAATCTGATTTGATCTTGTAGTCCAAACAATCCCGTACCACGACGTATCCGAGATAGTAGTAATTAGTGAAAAAAGAATACTTGTACAAACCAGTGAAGTGACCCCATCCCCAACGGTCCAAAGATAGAAATCTTTGTAATATTCTGAACCATTCATGAACATCACAGCAAATAGGATTAAAACATTTACAGCTCCTACGTAAATAAGGAGCTGTGCAGCAGCTACAAAATAGGAGTTAGATGGAATATGGAATAAGGATATACAAACAAGAACCAGTCCCAATGAAAAAGCAGAATAAATTGGGTTGGTAAGTAAGACCACCCCCAGACCCCCTAATATAAGACCTGATCCCAGAAATACTAAAAGAATATCATGTATTGGTCCAGGTAAATCCATTATGTGTAAAAAAAGAGATAAATAAATCGAAATATTTCATAAACTTACTAACCGACCCAAGAAAAAAGAGGTTACCTTATTTTTTTCTTGTATATGATACGTTCCTAATTGAATCCTAAAGGGGTGTAGATTTATATAGATACAGTTATTGGATCAATCCCGCTACTGTATCTGAAAGAGTAGTTCGAAATTGTATATTTTGAAATCATCACAGATCTATGAATCCATTCTAAATCAAAATCAAGCCTTGATTCTCACCAATCAATAGTTATTTACTGACCTAGCAAAATGAAAGAAGCCTCACTCCTTTACTTTAAATCAAAACGGAATCTTAGTAATTGGTAATCGTTTTTGAATCAAGAGGTTTACCCCTGATTATTTTGATTGGAGTCGAATTCGTAATTGTTCGAATTGTGTAATCTCCAATTACTGACATTGGTAACCGGCCCAAAGCAATTTGATTATAATTCAATTCGTGACGATCATAAGTAGAAAGTTCATATTCTTCAGTCATTGATAAACAGTTTGTTGGACAATACTCGACACAATTACCACAAAATATACAGATTCCAAAATCAATACTATAATTAAGCAATCGTTTCTTTCTAATATCCGTTTCCAATCTCCAATGAACAACGGGTAGATCTATGGGGCATACCCGAACACATACTTCACAAGCAATGCATTTATCAAATTCAAAATGGATTCGACCACGAAAACGCTCCGATGTGATCGACTTTTCATAAGGATATTGAATAGTCACAGGTAAACGATTCACGTGAGATAAGGTAATCATGAAACTTTGACCAATATACCTTGCAGCTCGTATTGTCTGTTGACCATAATTCATGAACCCAGTCACCATAGGGAACATATCGTGGATATCCATGAATAGTTTGATGTTTCTTTCTCTTGCTCTAGATAGGTTATGAATCTAGAATATCATATTTTGTTATAGCGAAACGAGTTGGGAAGAAGTTGTTAATAATAGATTACCTAGAGAAATAGGTAAAAGAAATTTCCACCCAAGGTTTAATAGCTGGTCCATTCTCATCCTAGGTAAAGTCCATCTTGTTGTGATAGGAATGAACAGGAACAAATAAGCTTTAGCTAATGTAATAAGGATACCAATTGTCATTCCAAAGACTCCACCTGTTTTATTTATTCCAAAAGGTTCAGAAATGAATATGTACGGAATAGAGAAATTCCACCCGCCCAAGTAAAGAACTGTTACAAATAATGAAGAAACTAGTAGATTTAGGTAAGAAGCAACGTAAAATAAACCAGATTTAATACCTGAATATTCGGTTTGATAACCTGCTACTAATTCCTCCTCTGCTTCTGGTAAATCAAAAGGTAATCTTTCACATTCCGCTAGGGAAGAAATTAGAAAAACTATAAACCCTATAGGTTGACGCCACAGATTCCACCCCCAAAACCCATATTTTGACTGTGCCTCAACTATATCAACTGTACTTGAACTGTTAGATAATCATAGTCGATGATAACATCACTATTCCCATCGCTATTCCAGAACCGCACATGAGACCTCAGCTTCATACGGCTCCTCGATGGCCACAAATAAATCTAAGGACTGGTTCATTATTACCTCGGCATGTTTGTAGTGTAGATTAGAGTAAAGATGTATCGAAGAGTCCCGAATTAGACCAATGGAATTCCGTCCGCCATAATAAAAAAAAAAAAAGCGCTTCCGAATTGATCTCATCCTTTATTTTCTAATTAGACTTAGAATTCTTTTAGTTCAGTAATAACTTAATCCTTCAATAAAATACTCGTTGTTTCAATAGATATTTCGACCCATACTTTTCGTACGAAAAAGAATTAGACACTAATTCATGAGTTATAGTTGATAAATCATTATAAGAATTCTATCCGTATAAATATGGATAGGATTGAGGAAAGAAAGAATAAACAAAGATCTCTTATTATTCAGTTTTCCTATTGCATTCCATTTCTTTCGTTCCTGTTCTTCTTTCTCACTCAGAAGGGGGTTTCTAAAAAATCAAATCAAAGGATTACTTCGTTCTCGACAGTCATTTATTTAATCAGTGGATAGAAGCATACTCTGGATCGGAATCGTGAGGAAGTACTGCTTGATCATTTCTACGAACTTAAAGCCCTCATTATGATTCCTTTTATGTTATGCAGAAATATCCCTTTGGATACCTTACATTATCTTCATCACTAATCCTTTGTGTACCTTTGTGTTCCTAACCGTCCACTCATTTTTGATTGATCCCCGGTATGGTAATACATACAACATACACAACATACAACAACATACTCTACAATAGTGGAAACTCCATACAGTTGATCTTTTGCACCCGCTTCAAGTCATGATGACTAATCAACCAATCTTGGGGTAAACAGTTTCGACCGCTTATGTTTACTTCCACTTTACTCTCGTACATAGGGAATGAGAATCAATCTTCTTACTGCAAATTCATAAGCTGTTTTGTTTCACTCATATAACTATCTGGTTTAACTCATCGACCCGAGTGATGAATAAAAAGAGAAAGGTATCTATTCAACACATCCAACCCCTTTCCTGGAAATAAAGGAAAGGGGTAAAGGTTCATGTTCCAACGAATCACACGTAGAGATATTGATAACACACACGGAGTTAATGGTATTTCATAACTAATAGATTGAGCAGCAGCTCGTAGACCACCTGAAAAGGAATATTTATTATTCGATCCATATCCTGACATAAGAAGTCCAATAGGAGCAATACTGGAAATAGCGATCCATAAAAAAACGCCTATACTGAGATCGGCTAGAACAAGGCGATAGCCAAAAGGAATTACTAAATAGCTTAGTAGAATTGATATGACCGCTATAGATGGCCCCATACTGAATAAACGAACATCTCCTCTAGATGGGAGAAGATCCTCTTTCAAAAGTAGTTTGGTCCCATCTGCTAGAGCTTGAAGAATTCCCAAGGGGCCGGCATATTCAGGCCCGATACGTTGTTGTATCCCTGCAGATATTTCTCTTTCTAACCACACAATCACGAGTACGCCTATTGTGATTCCCGATACAGGAGTAAAAATAGGGACAAGCAGCCATAAGAGGTCATAGACCTCTTTTAAGGATTCCGATCTGGAAAAAGAATTGATAGCTTGTACTTCTGTCGTATCAATTATCATTTCAACGATCAACTTCTCCCATAATGATATCTATACTACCTAGTATCGTCATGATATCCGCCAATTTCATTCTTTTAACTAGCTGAGGAAGAATTTGCAAATTGATGAAACCAGGTGGACGAATTTTCCATCTCCAGGGAAAAACACTATTATCCCCTATCAGAAAAATTCCCAATTCTCCCTTTGGGGCTTCGACTCTCACATAAAGTTCTTGTTTCGACAATTCAAAAGTGGGAGAAGGCTTTTTACTAATGAATCGATATTCAAAACCATTCCATTCGGAATCACTTGCTCTATCAAAGCGTCGAACTTCTAAGTTCTCATAGGGCCCCCCCGGAATTCCTTCTAGAGCCTGTTGAATAATTTTTATGGATTCCGTCATTTCATTGATTCGTACTAAATAACGAGCTAATGAGTCTCCTTCTTTTTGCCACTGGACTTCCCAATCGAATTCATCGTAACACTCATAATGATCAACTTTACGAAGATCCCATTGGATTCCGGAAGCTCGTAGCATTGGTCCCGATAAACCCCAATTTATTGCTTCCTCCCCACCAATAATGCCCACCCCTTCAACTCGTTCCAAAAAAATGGGATTTTGCGTAATAAGCTTTTGATATTCAACAATTCCTGTTAAAGAATAATCGCAGAAATCCAAACATTTATCTATCCAGCCATGAGGTAGATCAGCAGCGACTCCCCCGATACGGAAATAATTATGCATCATTCGCATACCTGTGGCAGCTTCGAATAGGTCATATAGCAATTCCCTTTCTCTGAAAATATAGAAGAAGGGAGTCTGTGAACCGATATCTGCCATAAATGGTCCAAGCCATAATAAATGAGAAGCTATACGACTCAGCTCCAGCATAATTACTCTGATATAGCTGGCTCTTTTGGGTACTTGAATATTTCCTAATTGTTCTGGTGCATTTACCGTTATTGCCTCTGTGAACATAGTAGCTAAATAATCCCAACGTGTTACATAAGGAAGATATTGTATAATTGTTCGGTTTTCCGCAATTTTTTCCATCCCTCTGTGTAAATAACCCAATACGGGTTCGCAGTCAATAACATCTTCACCATCTAGAGTAACGATAAGTCGAAGAACACCATGCATTGATGGGTGGTGAGGACCCATATTAACTATCATGAGGTCTTTTCTTGTAGCCGGTACATTCATATGTTTTCTTCTCCGATCCATTATTCTATGAATTGCCGAAAAGGAAATAAATGAGGTTCATCAAAATTCAAGATCTAATAAACCAAAGAATTCAAATAATCTTCAAATTAACGAGTTTTTGGTTCCCGAATATCTAATTGATCGATTAATTTTTTATAACGCACTCTATTTTTCTTTGACAAATAAGCCAGCAGTCGTTGACGTTTTCCCAGAATTTTCCGCAAACCTATCTGAGATAAATAATCTTTTCTGTGCAATTCAAAATGTGAAGTAAGTCTCTGTATCTTATTGGTGAAACTGATTACTTGAAATTCAACAGACCCTTTGTTTTTTTCTTCTTTCGGAATAACTGAGATGAATGAATTTTTTACCATAACCATAAAAATAAAATTTCTCTCTTTTTTTTTTTTTTTTCCACAGATATGGATTTTACCAATCAGGAATAATAATAATGCCAGTTATTTTGATCTGATACACCCAATAATCTGGATTTATTCATATATTACTTTATTCTATATTCTATCAAATCAAATCAAAATTAAATTCAAATGAATTGTAAGTACAATTTGTAATTTGATTCGATAGAAGGGCAATTTTTGTACCCACAAAAGAAAATTATTTTGACCTAAGAAGATTCTGCCAAATCATTTCTAGATTCAATCCAAATCCGACACCTGATATATAGGAAATGTACCAACCATCAACTAATTCCGAATCGTGGATACATATGTATCCTTGACATACTGAAACGGCTGCCATTATTGGTATCAAACCAGTAGCGATTCATACAAGCTAAATCCTCTAATCGATAATTGGGCCAAAGAAACAATTTGAATTGAATGAATTTATTTATATCTGTATCAATATGCTTGTCCTCATCCAAAAATTGTCCCCAGTTCCTTACATTGTTGTCATTGAAAAATACCGGATTTCTATCCATAGCATTCCTATTTCCGGAATTGAAACAAATTAGAATTCTCAATTCTCTACGACGCCTAGGGGATAGAATATTTTCAGGAACAAGCAAATCATAATGATTTTCGTCTCTATTCACAAGCATCTTTTTATGTTGTACAATGGATCCATTGAAATAATTCTCATCAACATATCTTTTTTCTCGATATCTTCCATTAGTTTGGCATTTATTATTATGGACCAGTGAGATACCTATGGTTTGATACATAATAAATTGTCTATCCCATTTTATAGACAGACGTACTGGTTCAAGAATCAATATTCCCTTTTTTATCAATTCTGGAAGAGTTGGATTCGTCTGAATTAACATTACATCCAGGTGCATTTCTCCTCCTTGAATAGAGGATATAGCAATTTCCTTTGCATTTATTAGTCTAAGCAGGAAACAATATACCTTAACATTATTGAAAATTCTGTTATTCAAAAGATCATCCCATCTCAATTGAAAAAGCAAATATTTTTTCAGGAATAACTCTTGTTTTGCTTTCTTGTTACTCTCGGGTTGTCCTTTCTTTTCACGTTTTTGAATGTCCGATTCCGTGTAATCCTTTTCAAAATCTTTTTGTCGTTTTCGTGCGTCTGAGCCAATATTTCCGTGGCCGAGCTGTTCTTTTTCTTCTTGATTTCGATTCTTTAATTCAAGATATTCTTTTTGATTAGATGATATACGAAGATCCTTTTTTTGATTTTCATTAATGTTTTTGTTTTCACTAATGTTTTCATTTCCATTAAAAATCAAAAGAAGTAATTTGATTGGTATAATCCACGGTTTGATCTTATATGCATCATAAAGTGGCACAAATTCTGAGAAGAACCAAGATTTCGTATTTAATATGGGGCGATATAGCATTTCTTTATTCATTCCCATCAAAAAAAACTTTTTTTTTTGATTGGGTGGGTTGATTTCTTGATGAATCGTGAGATAGAAAAGATCTTTCTTATCAATCATTTGATAATAATCAGTCTCGGTCTTAGTCATTTTATTAATGTTGGTCCCGGTATCCGTATCGGTCCAGGACTCAATATCGATATTCTTTCTAAGAAATAAATCGAAAATTTTCCACTCCAAATATTTTCTATCCGTACTTTTACCCGTACCAATAATAGACTCTTCTCCTAGATAATCACTAATACATATATCCCCCAGTACATAAAATGGTTCAATTTTAGGTGTGTTGTAATTATATGGAATCTCTCGGTCCTCGTTTACTTGTAATGAGGATGGATAAATATATGAGTCTTTCCTATCCCCATAATTAATATATTTATATGAAAAAAGATCATATCTGTAGTTTTTTTTTAATTTTGCTTTTTTTATCGTCAATGAATTCACTTCATAATCATTTTTTTTCTCGTAATGAATGAATTGGGCTTTTTCATATGAATTCTTTTTTGAGTCTTTATTTTGAATCGTACGACGCCGATTGACCCTAGTTCGCCATTTTTGCGGTACTAATTTAGACCACCTAGCCTGAGATAAATTGTATTGATAATGACCCCTTAACCAGTTTTTCCACTCATTCATTCCAGAATTCGGAAGTTTTTTATGCCTTGATTTGGAATCTAATATTCTTCGTGTTCCAAAAAAATTCCGGATTCTATCCTTAAGAATAAGATATGCTTCGCGATATTGAAGTAGAGATCTCAAATGATACTTCTTATTAATAGCTTGGATTTGTGATAATTTGTAAAATACAGATGCTTGTGAAAAGGAATATAGGTCACCAGAAATCTTTGATTTATTTTTACTAATATTAGAAATAGACTTTTTTATAGTCGAAATAAAGTGCATTTTTTTTTGATTTATTTCATCAATCCCTTCTTTGTGAATGTATTTATCGATAATCTTTTTTGTTGATTTAAGGAAAAGTTGTACGTTGACTCTAGAAACATTAACAGTATATAGAAAGATATGTATGTATATTCTTTCGTCGAGAAATGTCAAAAAATAGTGCCATTTGCGTATGAATATGAATCTGTTACTTTTTCCTTTTGATATCTGCCAAATATGTTTCTGCGATTCTGATCTTTTATCACCACAACTTGTATCGTTAGGACTAATATTTATATCCGGAGTTAGAAATATTTTTCTTTTGTCTTTTGCACCCCTTTCTATTTGATTTCTGATTAGGGTTGTTCTATCGGACAGATCTTTCTTTTTTTTTTCTGTCAGTGAATAATTTGCCCAATCCATGAATCTAATTCGAATGGTCGATGTCGATTTAGGAACAATTTTATTACTGCTTATGATTATGGAATCTTTTCCATTTTCATTCGGTTCATATACTTTCTTCAATACAAATAAGAAAATTGGATTTACGTTTGCAAACTCTTTTATTTTTCTTTTTAAAAATAGAATCGTTTTGATAATCCATCTTGTTTTTTCTTTTGAGACCTTTCTAAACTGTTTTGTTTTTTTTTTGAAAACTCTTAGAACTAGAAAACATTTTTTTTTCACTTTTATCTTTTTTTTTTCGAATTCATTATAAATAGGTTCAAAAAAGGAAGGTTGTTGTCGGGCAGAACCAAAAGGTAGTTCGGTTTCCTTTCCCCAGATTGTTAAAAAACAAAAATTTTCTGTTTTCCCCTTCTTTTGGATTGGATCTCTATGATGGGATCGTAGTTTGGATTTGCGCCAGGGTTTCAGACAGAAAGGAAATAGGATTTTTATCTGAATACCATCTGTTAACCAGTTTTTCGGAAATTCTGTTTCTGATAATTGAACACCATTATAGGTGCATTTAACATGCATTTCTCTATTCCACTCCTTCAAATCCTCGTACCACTCGGGGAATTGAAATAAGAGCATACGGCCGAGGTTTTTAGCTATTATCAATGAAGGCAATATGATGTATTTTCTAAGAATCGATTGGGTTACTAACATAGTACCTCTTATTGCTTGAGCAAATATAAAAGTATCCCATGCTTCTGCTATTGCTATCCGTTCATTCTCGTTTTTTTTATCTTCAATTTTTTTTGCCTCTTCTTTTGCCTCTTCCTCCTCAGAATCCGAAGTTTTGAGTTTCGGTCCTGTATCTATCCAATTTCTAAAAATTAGATTCATTGTTCGGGAGATATCAAAAGAAAAAAAAAAAGTTTTGTCTATTCTGTCCAAAAAAAGCAGGGAATGTGCATTCGCTTGAAACATTTCCCAAATAACCATTTTACGTCTTTGAGCGCGTATGGATCCTTTTACTATATCCCGACGAAAATCTGATTGTTGCGAGTAACGTACCAAAGCCAACTCTTCTGCTTGATCACTATTAGTACTGGTACTAGTATGAGTATTGGTATTCTGATCCGGATCCGCCTTATCAGTATAAATTACCACACGTTTGGCTTTTCTTGAACGAATCCCATGATTTTCTGTTGATTCTTCTGATTCTTCTTCATTTTCCTCCTCCCGCTCTTCAAAAGAATTGATCAATTTGTATGATCGTCGAGGAATCTTTTTACCGATTTCTTCTATTCCAATAGATTTATTTTGAATTGTTTGATTATTTTGATCAGTTGTAATTACATCGAATAGAAATTTCAAACATTTTTTTTTATTTTCTGAATCAAATCTTCTTTGTTCGGATATTAAAACAAGCTTTTTGAAATTCAGACTAAAACCAGTTGTTGATTTCCTAGATAATTCACTGATAGAGGTCAAGAAAGGACCAATGTCTGTCGATAATGGTTCTTCATTAAATGTATCCGTTTTATGTTCAAGTTTTTGGTAATCAGTAGGAAGCCTATCATGAATCTTATTTATCCAAACCATTCCTATAGAATCTTCTGTCCCTATAGAATCTTCTGT